GCCATGGATGCTTAGTATATAAACAAAATAAACAAAACCAAAAAAATATTATAAGTTATCGTTATCATATATATTCTATATAAATAAAATAATATATAATTCTAATAATATAAAAAGAATTCTAATAATATAAAAAGACTAGACCAAATCCTTTATCCTTTATCATATTAAAATCATATTAAATCATATTAAAGGAAAAATTACTTTATCTTGATCTTGGGCGGATAGCGGAAATCGAACCCGTAACTTCTCCTTGGCAAAGAGAAATTTTACCAATAGATAGTTTATTCGAATTATAGATAGGTGTATAATCGAATAATGAGAGCGAGGTAGCTATCTATAAGTTTTCTATTTGATATTTTAGGAGGAGTAAATAAAATAGATTTTATATGAACACTTAATTCAATTTACAAACAAAATTGAATGACATAGAATAAAGTAAGTTTTCTTTTTCAATTTAATGATAATTGAGTTGTATTGACAATTCATTTTTTTTACGACAAAATGGATATGGTATTCAAACTTTATTTCAATTGAATTAATTCTATAGGATTACTAGAAAGATTGGATTACTGCAGTTACTTTTTCGGCTTGGAAAGGACACATTAATATTAATCAATAGGAGGTTCCGTCTATGAATACGGGTTTATTTCGTTCTAAGAATGGTTGGATGATTTCGAGTTTCAGTAATGAAACTACGGGGGAAAACCCTCCTCAACCAGAAGAACCAGAAGAATCAGAAGATGAAGATGAGCCAAATATTGATTGGTGGGATCAATGTGAGGATTGCTATGAGAACAATTGGAAACCTCATTTGGAAGATCGAATCTACCTCTGTGAATATTGCGACAAATGTTTAAAATTACCGAGTTCAGATAGAATTTCACTTTTGGTCGAACCTCGTACTTGGGATCCAACGGATCAAAACATGGTCTCTATAGATCCCATTGAATGGGATGATGAGGAGCCTATAACGCCTTCAAAAGATGTAGAGTTCTTCTTAACTCTTTCAGATGAGGAGGTGACTACTCCATCTCCTTCGGCTAAAGAGCCGGACTACCATCTTAGTAAATATTTGGAATATCTTACTAAATATTGGAAATATTTCCAACACATGGTAGACGTCTTGGAGCGAGAAAACGAGAAGACACTGCCCAAGCTTTTGAAACGCCTGGTGGATGATATTTTCTAGTTAGAACAATTTTGGAAAGTAGAATTGATTCAAATTTCATGCGATTCAGTAAAGAGAATAAAAAAGAATAATAATAGATCTTGAATTTTTTTATACTCACAGTTACTCTTTTTCTTTAAAACCCTTACTAATTCATGGTCCAAATTCTATATCTATTATAGAATAGAATAATAGAAAGTCGAAAGTCTAGATATTGATCCAATTTACCTCATTTTCTTTATAGTATCAAGTAGACTACTTTCAGTAGATTTCATTTCATTTCATTTTTCAGTTTATTCTGAAAAAGAATATTTCAAAATTGACAAATAATATTTCTTTTTTTCTTCAATTCGTTGAATTAAATTGTAACTATGATCTATTGGCTATTTGCTTTTAATGATTTAGACCCTATTCCTTTTAATGATCTAGACCCTATTCCTTTTAATGATCTAGACCCTATTCCTTTTAATGATCTAGACCCTATTCCTTTTAATGATCTAGAACAGATCATGGCACCGTTGGGACTAGTCAAGTATGAGTATGGGCTCGAAGAAAGGCTGGGAACGCCTCGATGCGAGTTTGGACCTGCACCAAATATATTTGACTATATCGACGAACTTCTAAAAAACATAGAAGAGCTATTAAAACTAATCGAAGACCTTGCAGATCGAGAGATGGTCGAAAAATTAGTCCAAGTAATAAAGAAACTTTGTAAATTGGTAGAGGAACTTCGTAAGGATCTGATGCTAGAGAAGTTTCGACAAGATCTTGAAAGGTCGCTGGAGGCCAAAACAGCGAATGGGGTTCCAAGGAAGGAAATGAGAGGGGTTCGTTGGAAGGAGCTTGTTAATGGACTTTCAGATAAGGAAATTCTAAATGGGATTTCAAAGAAAAGTAATCCGAAGCATTGGCTCCTTTTAAAAATAAATGAGTATTCTTTCCTCGTTACGATTGAAGAATTGGGTCCCGGTCTTCCTGATTCGAATGGGGATTGAAAAAACTCCGGAAAACAGACCTCAATTGATTGGATTCTTATTAACAAATAAAATTAACAAATAAAAAAAAAAAAAAATATGAAATTGACTCTAGAGCCAATCCTGTTTGCATTGAAACAGGTCATTCAAAAAATGGGACTAGTCCAGTATGATTATGAAGAGCTCGAAGAAAGGCCGGAAAGGCCTTTCTTCGAGCTTGAACTTGAACCGCGTATATTAGTCTTTCTTGACGAACTGTTACAGATCATAGAAGAACTATTCAAGTCAATGGAAGACCTTGTAGGTCGAGAAATCGTCGACCAATTAATCCAACTAATAGCCAAATTTCACGAATTGATAGAAAAACTTCTCAAAGATCTGGAGAAGTCCTAGGCGCCCAATAAAGTGAATGGGGTTCCAAGGAAGAAAGAAATAAGGATTCGTCGGGATTATTGGGATTGAAGTATTGGTTCCCATTGAATTAATTATTAATATTAATTATTAATAGTTAATAGTAAAAAAGAAATAATAGCAGGTACAAATAGTAAATCGAGGTACCCATTTTATGACAACTTTCCATTTTCCTTCTATTTTCGTGCCTTTAGTAGGCCTAGTATTTCCGACAATTGCAATGGCTTCTTTATTTCTTCATGTTCAAAAAAACAAGATTGTTTAGATCTGATGGGACCCAATCTCATCTGTTTTTTTTTTAAACTTAGAAAGACAGATATCTATTTCGATAAATAAAATAAAAAAATATAGGGTCGAAGATAAAGGAAAAAGCTCTTATGCCTGCAGAAAAGGATCTACGGGTAAATGAATTTTAGAATGAATTCTAGCTAGTTTCAAATAAATCAGGATCACTGGATGGCTAAAATGTAAAGTTGGTGGATCTATATCAATATGTACAGTGGGCTCATAATGAAGGGTATGTTATTATTTTCGCTCTAACCAATTTGATGAATTACTCATTACTCCTAAAGGTTCACATCAAACTAATGCTAATTCACATCAAACTAGTGCTAGTTCACATCAAACTAGTACTAGTTGATGAGAGTTACTTCGGAAACAAAAAGAAAGTAAAGTCAAATTCATTTGGGGTATTCTCTTAATTCCAATAAAATGCAATCAGATCAAGTATGAGTTGGCGATCAGAAGATATATGGATAGAACTTCTAACGGGGTCTAGAAAACTAAGTAATTTCTGCTGGGCCCTTATCCTTTTTTTAGGTTCATTAGGATTCTTATTGGTTGGAACTTCCAGTTATCTTGGTAGAAATTGGATATCTTTTTTTCCGTCTCAGCAATTCATTTTTTTTCCACAAGGGATTGTGATGTCTTTCTACGGGATCGCGGGTCTCTTTTTGAGTTCCTATTTGTGGTGCACAATTTCCTGGAATATAGGTAGTGGTTATGATCGATTCGATCGAAAGGAAGGGATAGTGTGTATTTTTCGTTGGGGATTTCCTGGAAAAAATCGTCGCATATTCCTCCGATTCCTTATAAAAGATATTCAGTCCGTTAGAATAGAAGTTAAAGAGGGTTTTTATGCTCGTCGTGTCCTTTATATGGATATCAGAGGCCAAGGGGCCATTCCCTTGACCCGTACTGATGATAATTTGACTCCACGAGAAATTGAACAAAAAGCCGCCGAATTGGCCTATTTCTTGCGCGTACCAATTGAAGTCTTTTGAGAAATGGAAATGGCTGAAGAATGAATGCTTTCTCAGCAGGAGGGCAAAATGCAAGAATCTTCTTTTTTTCTATAGCATAACTTAACTGAAGTTTCGTCAGAACGTTCAGTCGAGCCAAAGCCGACATATATGGAACAACCATAAAAGAAAACTCTTTTTTTGTGGTCTTTTATGCGTATACAAATCCACGCAACTCAATTCAACAACAAGTATAACAAATTGAATTAATAGATTCAATTCATCTCATATATCAAACGATTTCGAAAGAAAGAAATTTCTTTTTTTTTTTTTATTATTCAAAATTTTATTATTAATATGAAAACAAATTCTTTTTGAAAAACCTAAATCGAAATCAAAATTAACAACTAAATGAAATAAATGAAATTCAATAATTAAATATATATACCGGGATGTCTCTTAGTAATGGCTGCTCACGTGATTTGAAATAGAGTAATTCATATTATCTATGGAAAAGATAAAGCAGCTCTATCTAAGACCTTCTAATTGAGATATGAATCTACACTAGGTTGTACAAAAAGTCGTTTTTGCATCAATCCAAAGCTACAAAAAGGTTTTATAGGTTTTATAAGAGAAAAAAGGTCCGTTGAGCGCCTCATGGCGATGTCATAATAGATCCGAACACTTGCCCCGGATCGACTTCCAGATCCTAATAGCTCTAGTGAATAACTAAATAAAGAAAATAGATAAATGGGAGATAGAAGATAAACAAACTAATTAGAGAAATATCTCTCCAAAATATCTCTCAAGGGTTTACTAATTATTTGACTGTTGGCGGGTCTCTTTGTATGTGTTGTCCGGAAAGAGGAGGACTCAATGATTATTCGTTCGCCGGAACCAGAAGTCAAAATTTTGGTGGATAGGGATCCCGTAAAAACTTCTTTCGAGGAATGGGCCAGACCGGGCCATTTCTCAAGAACAATAGCTAAAGGACCTGATACTACCACTTGGATCTGGAACCTACATGCTGATGCTCACGATTTCGATAGCCATACCAGTGATTTGGAGGAGATCTCTCGAAAAGTATTTAGTGCCCATTTCGGTCAACTTTCCATCATCTTTCTTTGGCTGAGCGGTATGTATTTCCACGGTGCTCGTTTTTCCAATTATGAAGCGTGGCTAAGTGATCCAACTCACATTGGG